ATTACATTTCAAAAAGATATAAAAAAAGATATAATAAGGATTTTTGATAAAAGAAAACATTTATTAAACGAGTCATTTTTCTTCGGTGAGATTCAATACATGAATGAAAAAGGCGATATTTTACAAAGCGCTTCTCCCCTTTCGGTTCGAAATTATTACAGGTCTCGGTTGATTGAACAACTGGATCATTGGGGTTATTGTGTTATTAGTCTAGGATTTATCTTTTTAACCATAGGTATTCTTTCAGGAGCAGTATGGGCCAATGAGGCATGGGGGTCATATTGGAATTGGGACCCAAAGGAAACTTGGGCATTTATTACTTGGACCATATTTGCAATTTATTTACATATTAGAACAAATAAAAATTTGCAGAGTGCCGATTCTGCAATTGTGGCTTTTATAGGTTTTCTTATAATTTGGATATGTTATTTTGGGGTCAACCTATTAGGAATAGGGCTACATAGTTATGGTTCATTTACATTAACACTTAATTAAATTGAAGAAAGGGCCTTATGCATCTAAACATAGGACAAGGAATAAGCAAGTTTCTTATAACCAGGCGAGAACCTTTTAAAGAAAGTTTTAAATAGTTCTCGCAAACGTCAAACATGACTTGACTGATTCTAATTTCAATTCAGTCTTTCTTCTTTTTGACTTTATTTATGTAAAGAAGAGGAAAGACTTCTTTTTTCTTTTTTTTTTTAATTTAATGAAATGAAAGGAAAACTATCTATAAAAAAAATTGTATAGAATAGCTTCCATCTTCTCCACTGATAGAGAGAGAACGAAATCTGGGTAAATGCCAATACCCATTATTGGTAGAAAGATAGAAGTCGAAACAAATAACTCGCGCGGTCCAGAATCAAAAAAAATAAGAGTTTGGAATATTTAATACCTTAATCAAAAAAAATAAGAGTTTGGAATATTTAATACCTTATATCCATAGAACATTTGACGTGACATAGATAATGAATAAATAGGAGTAAATATCATTCCAATTGCCATTCCCAAAATAATAAATATTTTGGCTAGTAAAAGATATTTTTGGCTGGTAATTATTCGACAAAATACTATTTATTCTGCAATGAAACCACTCATGCCCGGTAACGCAAGAGATGCCAGTGAAAAGCTACTGAAAAGTGTGAATATTTTTGGTATTGGAATAGCTATTCCGCCCATTTCGTCGAGATAAACAAGACGTATTCCATCGTAACTAGTTCCCGCTAAGAAAAAAAGTGCAGCACCAATAAAGCCATGAGAGATTATTTGTAAAATGGCTCCTTTAAGTCCCGTATCCGTTATAGAACTAATTCCTATAATTATGAAACCCATGTGAGATACAGAGGAATAGGCTATTCTTTTTAAAAATTACGTTGTCCGAGAGATGTTGAAGCTGCATAGATTATTTGTATTGTGCCCATTATTATTAACCAAGGAGAAAATATAAAATGAGCATGGGGTTGGGGTTCCATATTGATACGAACCAATCCATATGCTCCCATTTGAAATAAGATTCCCGCTAGAAGCATACAAGTACTGTAATGTGCTTCTCCATGGGTATCTGGTAACCATGTATGTAAAGGAATAATCGGTAATTTTACAGCAAAAGCAATAAAAAATCCAATATAGAATATTATTTCTAATGCCAGAGGATACGATTGATTAACTAATGTTTCAAAATTGAATGTTGGTTCATTGGAACCATATAAACCAACACCCAGAGCTCCCATTAATAGAAAAATGGAACCCCCCCCCCCTGCAGTATACAAAATAAACTTAGTAGCTGAGTAGAGACGTTTCTTTCCTCCCCACATAGATAAAAGTAGATAAACAGGAATTAATTCTAATTCCCACATTATGAAAAAAAGTAAAAGGTCTCGGGACGAAAACGATCCTATTTGACCACTGTACATTGCTAACATAAGGAAATAGAATAATCGAGAATCTCGAGTAACCGGCCAAGCCGCTAAAGTAGCTAAAGTGGTGATGAATCCCGTCAGTAAAAAGGGTCCTATCGAAAGTCCATCTATTCCTAATCTCCAGTGAAAATCCAAAAAATGGATCCATTTAGAATCTTCTGCCAGTTGGATTAATGGATCGTCCGGCTGGAAATGATAACAGAATGCGTAGGTTGTTAGAAGTAGCTCTAGCATTGAAATACATATAGTATACCACCGGATAACCTTATTTCCTCTATGAGGAAGAAAGAAAATAAAAGAACCTGCAAATATGGGCAAAACTACAATTGTAGTTAACCAAGGAAAATAATTCATGGTAAAGACAAGATACACTTGAGCCAAAAAAACTAAACCCGTACCCGGAATTTATTTAGTTAGGGTACGGTACAGGTTTTTGTCGGTAAAAAAAAAATCCAAATAGAATAGAATGGATTCAAGTGGACTTTTCTGAAACGTATCAATAAGCTAGACCCATACTGCGGGTTGTTTCAGGCCCTAAATAAACTCGAACACTTAAAAAATCGGTTGGACAGGCAGATTCACATCTCTTACAACCAACACAGTCCTCTGTTCTTGGAGCAGAAGCTATTTGTTTAGCCTTACATCCATCCCAAGGTACCATTTCTAATACATCTGTGGGACAAGCTCGTACACATTGAGTACACCCTATACATGTATCATAAATCTTTACTGAATGTGACATTGAATCTATAATTTTTTTTAACTTCATTTATTTTCGATCTAGTTCTAGTAAAGTAAATGAACCACATATTCAAATACCAGATGAATCAATGATTTACCAGAATTTTTGAATTAATCTACTTCTGTATTGGATCGGCTTATTAGAAAATAAATAAAAAGAGGAGGCCCAAAATACTTTTATTTATTCCATTTTGGAAAGTATGATTATACCTTAAGGTGCCATACTTAGTAATCTAATTTGAATTGATGACGATTCAAATTAACATGTTTTTATTTTAGCTTTCGAAATTTTCAATTGACTGATTAATTCTTTATAACGTACTTTATCTTTTTTAAACAAATAAGCCAGTAGTCGTTGCCGTTTTCCTAGAATTTTTCGTATACCTCTCTGAGATGAATAGTCTTTTTTGTGCAATTTCAAATGTGAAGTAAGTCTTTTTACCTTATTGCTAAAACGGAATACTTGAAATTCAACGGACCCCCTGTTTTCTTCTTTTTCTTCATGCGAAATAACAGATATGAATGATTTTTTTGTCATAAAATTGAAACCTTCCTTTTTTTTTTTACCAAATATGGAATTTTGCCAATCAGTAATAATAATGCCAGCTATTTTTCTCTTGTACACATAATAATCCGAATTCCCTTATTCACTCATTTTCATAAAATGAATGAATGAATAAAGAAAATTCGGTTGATTCTTTTATAGATCTAATTGATACGTTATCGAATTAGTATCATGTATCGAAATTGGATGTAAGACAAGGCGTGTGCGTATCTATTTATCTACTAGATGATAAGGAATATCTAAGATAAATCTATCATAAATGAGTTTTTAATCGTGGATACATATGTATTCTTTATATACTAAAACGACTACCTTTTTAATCGTGGATACATGCGTATTCTTAATATACTAAAACGACTACCGTTATTAGTATCGAACCAATAACGATTCATACAAGCTAAATCTTCTAATCGATAATTGGGCCAAAGAAAGAATTGGATAAGTTTCTTTTTATCTCGATCAAGATCTTTGCTTTTATCAAAAAATTGACTACCTTTATTTACCCTATTCCCATTGCAATATACTGGGTTTTTATCCACACCTTTATTATTCCTTGAGTTTAAACAAATAAGAATTCTCAATTCTCGACGACGTCTAGGCGATAAAATATTTTCAGGAATAAGCAAATCATAATTGTTTTCGTCTCTGGATCTTTTTTGATTATTTTGGCGTTTTTTACTCTTATGAACCCATGAAATACCTATGGTTTGATACAGAATTAATTGCATATCAATCTTATACAGGCGAACTAGTTCAATATATAATATTCCTTCTTCTAGCAATGTGTCCATAGGTGTAACGCCACTATACTCCATTATATCCATATTTAAATCTCCCCTGTGCAGAAAGGTTATAGCAAAGCGTTTTCGTCTTTTGTGTTCTTTCAAATGAAGCATAAGAACACCTACGTCGATATTGCGTAACACGTCCTCATCCTCCACAAACTTATTCCAGTCCATTTGATAACTAAAAAACTTTTGCTCCGCGCAAATAAAGTCGTCGTGTATACTAACGTTTTCTTTTTTTTCAAAGTGCTTTTGGATAAATGATCTTAAATTTTTTATATGACCCACGCGTTTTTTTTTATATCTAGTTACAGCATCAATAGGATTCTCGTTTTTATTTCTATTGACAATAGCCTTCTCGTTTTTATTTCTATTGACAATAGCCTTCTCGTTTTTATTTCTATTGACAATAGCCTTCTCGTTTTTCTTTTCATTGACACTAGGATTCTCGTTTTTCTTTTCATTGACACTAAAATTGTCAAAATCTGAAAAAAGCAAATTAATTGGTATAGTCCAGGGCTTAATTTGATATACATTATAAAGTAAGACAAATTCTGGGAAGAACCAAGATTCTATCGATACAGGACGACTTAGTATTTCTTCATTCATTCCCATCCAATCAAAAAGGTTTTTCGTTTCATGTGATCGGTAAAATTTTTGACGTGATCGGTAAAATTTTTGATAAATTTTGTGACAAAAAATATCATTCTTATCATCAAAACATTCTTTCTTTTCTTTCTCATAAATTTCTTTTTCTTTCTCATCAATAATTTCATCATCAATATCAAATTTATAAACAATTTGATAATTCTTAGGTTCAATCTTAGTATACTTATTATGGATCCAGGCTCCAATAGGACCTTTCTTTATAAGATGATCAAAATGGATAATTTTCCAATCAAAATATTTTCTATCCGGAGTTTTCTCTATATCCGTAATATTTAAATAATAAGTGATAGGGATACTCCACCACATATCAATTAAATTGCCTTTATGTATGTTGTAATTATTAGTATAAGAAAATTCTTTATTTTTATTTCCTTGGAATGGTATCCTATAACTATATGAATCCTTCTTATCCTCATGAAAAAGAAATTTATATGATAAAACCTCAAATTTATGGTTTTTTTTTAAATTTTCCTTTTCATTCGGTAATAACAATAAAGGGGCTTTTGCATTTTGGTAATTGGAATTTATTAATTGTTCTTTTTCATATGAATTCCATTTTTTTTTATTTATTTTTTCACCCCGAAAATATTTATTGATTTCATTTCGCCATTTTTGTGGTACTAAATGAGACCATTCTCTCTGAGATAAACCGTATTGATAATTACTTTTTAACCATTTTTTCCATGGATTCATTACAGAATTTGGAAGTTTCTGAGTCCTTAGTTCGGAATGAATTATTCCTTGTGCTCCAAAATAATCTTTTATTTCATTCTTAAGAAATAAAGATGTTCCGTAATATTGAAAGACAGATCTTAACTTATATAAGTTAATTAGTTGGGCTTGTGATAATTTGTAAAATACGTAGGCTTGTGACAAAAAAGATAAATCAGAATGACTTCTCAATTTCTTCTGAATCTTACCACTAAGCAAACTACTAAACAAAAAATGTGATTTTTTTATAGTCAAAATAAACTGAATTGGATTTTTATTTGTTTCATTATTGTAAATTGATTTATACAAATTTTTTTTTGTTGATTCAAGAAAAAGAAAAAATTTTTGTGTATAAATTCTGGAAATATTCAAAATATTTAGAAATAGATCTACATATATCTTTTCCATAAAAAAACCTGATTTACTGATTAATCGAGCAGTTCTTCTTTTTAATATTTGAACAATATTTTGGAGTGATTCTAATCTTTTAACACCATAATGTGTTTTGTTAGGGCTAATATTTACAATTTTTGAAATTTTATCCATTTGATTTCTGATTGTACTTCTTCTATTAGCCAGATCTTTCATTCTTTTTTGTGTCAATGAATAATTTGTCAAATTCATGAATTGGGCTTCAATGGATGATTCATGAATCATCTGATTATTAATTATAGAATCGTTTTCTTTTATTATTTCACTTGATTTGTCTATTAATTCAAATTCTAAATTTGGATTAACGTTTGAAAGGTTTTTTGATAATCTTTTTTTCAATATTTTTTTCAACATTTTTTTCAATATTTTTTTAACAATAACAATAATCCATTTGTGCTTCTTTCGAAATTTTTTAAATTCTTTGTAGAGTTTTTTTTCTAAAAGTATAAAAAAGGAATAAAGTTCTTTGTATTCGGGATCTCCATAAGGAATTTTTGTTGGCAGTCCCCAAGTTGTTAAATAAACAGAATCATTTTTATCTTGATCAGAAGTGTGCCAAGGTTTTAGGCGGAAAGGATATACTACCTTTATCTGGATACCCTCATCTTTCCAGAGCTCTGGAAATTCGTTTTCTGAGGATGGAATACCGTTATAGGTACATATATAATGTACTTCTTTCTCCAACTCTTGGAAATCTTCCTCCAACTCAGAACGTTGCAATAATAATATACGGCCAATATTTTTCGCTATTATCAATAAGGGTAATATAATATTCTTTCTAATATTTGACTGGGTGACTAGGATGTAAGACCTTATTATTTGACCGCATGAAAAGCGCATCCACATTAATTCACACTCTCTTATTTTTTCGTCTATTTTGTTTGTTCGGTCCTCTTTTAGCTCGTCTATTTCGTCCTCTTGTTCTCCTGATTCTTCTATAGAAATAAATAAATCTGCGAAAGAAGGGTAATAAGCCGAAAGTTCAAATTCTGAGATTTTGTTCATATACTTTAGAAAAATTCCTTTAATATAATACCAAAAGCGAACCAAACGATTAAACACAGAATCTGTTCTGTTCAAAAAAAATCTGGAATGTGAATATGATTGCCACTCTAACCAAGTACTCGTTTTACGTTTTTGAGAACGCATGGAACCTTTAATTAAATCTCGCAATTGTGGTCCTGGTATATAACGTTTATAAGCTATGGCGCGGCTTGGTTCTGTTTCTGTTTCTTCAGTCTTAAAAAGAATTATACGTCTGGCTGGTAATTCGCGAATATCATCCACCTTTTGCACGCCGTCCTCTTCTGTTCTATGTATTAGTTCTAATTCATCGAGTAGTTTGTATGGCCAGCGAGGAACTTTTTTGCGGATTTTTTTTATTTCAATAGGTTTAGGTTTTTGACGTTTTTTTGGAATCGTTTGAGTCAAGGAATCTCTTATAAAAGACATGAAATATACAAAATGTGCTCCTCTGGATTCTGCCCTTATTTTACGTGTTTTTTCAGTATAATTATAGTCCTTAGTAAGGAGAATTTGAATTCTATTTATCCAAATTGAATCTTCTAGCCTACAAATTTTTTTTAGCAATACGATAATTCCCCATTTATTTTTAAAGATCTCTCCCCATTTATTTTTAAAGATCTCTCCCCATTTATTTTTGGGGATAAAACGAAATTTATCTGGTTCTGGTATTTTCCCTTCATTTAGAATTATCAGGGAGGGTATCCGATACATCCTGATGGACGTTTCTTTCACAATTTTAAAAGAGGATACGTATTTTTTTATTTGTCCACGATAGGATCCATTTATTAAAGGATCGTATCTGTTTGGTAAATATTCTTTGTTTTTTTTATCTAGGTTTGGTAAATATTCTTTGTTTTTTTTATCTAGGTTTGATTGTCCATCTTTGTTTTTTTTATCATTGCATAATCGAATTTTTTTTTCTAATACATTTGTTTTAAGTCCTTTTTTGTCTAAAACTGCAATTCTATTAGAAAATTCATTACTTAAGCTTTTCTTTTTTTGTTCATTGGTAGAAATCCAATCATTGTACAGTTTATCATAGTTTTGTGTTGCAAAAACAGAAATCTTTCTTTGTATCATTTCCCGGAAAAGGGCTAAACTAGGTGGATATGAAAAAGAAATTCGTTCTTTTCCATCATTTTTACATGTAGAAAAAAAAAATTGTGACATTTCATTTCTTACCGCATTTTCTAATCGCTTGTTTTTTATATATCGCGTTGGACGATTCCAACGGTTATAGTCGAAAAGAATAGAAATAAGAAGGGGTTTTTCAACCCATAAGGAGATTTTACTGTCTTCTTTAAGTATTTCTAACTTCGAAATATCTTGATTCCCAGAAAAAGAAGTTGGGATATTTTTATAGTATGCTTCTTGAAAAAGTTTAAAAAGGGAGGGAGAAGGATCTTTTGCGGTGAATCCCTCTTCGGAAGTCTTTTCTCGTTCAACATGTTTTTCTTCTGGTATTCCTTGCTGCATTATTTTATGAGTCAAAAAAGGTGACGACGTTCTGCCGAAAGTGCAGAGACAGATAAACAAAACGAGAATACTACTGACTCGATTCATAGATTTTTTAAAATCGAAGATAAAATCCTGATAAAATCGAAACACATAGAAAAGGTACTTGTTAGATAGAATGTACCTATTCGCTCTAACGGAATAATTTTGATCTATCCAGTCTAATACGAATTTTACCCATTTCATGAATAAAATGTGACCAATTAACCAACCAACAAAACTACTTGTTACAAATAACATCTTGTTGTTGTATCGAAACATATAAATGGTGACTAATCTGGCTAACATTGAACTTGGGAAAAATAAATGGTTCAATAATTGATAAATGAGATTAATCAGGTATATACATTGAATGCTGGGATTACGCATTGAATTTTTCCTAGTAGATTGATGTTTACGTTTACCGTAAAAGTCTTCGGAATTGTACCAGTGGAAAAGAAGGACTAAAGAGGATAGAACTAGGAAAGTTGTTGTATGCGGTCTACCCAATGCTAGATGCAGAGGCGTATAATAGATCGATATGAACATCACGAGCTGTCCCATAATTAAACCAGTTGCTGCTGCTACCTCCTTATCGATTGCTTTTTCTCCTTCTTCTATAACTTTAATATGAGCTTGGAAAAGTAGGCAATAAGAGGGCCCTATGGAAAACGTGGTCAGAAATCCATAATAGAGTCCGACCACAACGACCGAATTCATTATCCTCATGTATAAGGATGCTAGATTACCTAGTGAAAAAGATTGCAAAATCATGACAAACAAACCTCCTTTTGTTTTGTATTGTAATTTTGTTAAAAAATTGAAGTTTTATTTACTATATGATTTTTTTAGATTATTTGAGTTCTATTTATTTACTATATGATTTTTTTAGATTATTTGAGTTCTATTTATTTACTATATGATTTTTTTAGATTATTTGAGTTCTATTTATTTACTATATGACCGATCAATAGAAAGACTCCAACACTCCACCTTTGTGGTATATTCCTCACACTAGATAGATATCATATTCATGGAATACGAATCACTCTCAAGATGCCTTGGTGGTGAAATGGTAGACACGCGAGACTCAAAATCTCGTGCTAAAGAGCGTGGAGGTTCGAGTCCTCTTCAAGGCATAATATTGAGAATGCTCATTGAATGAGCAATTGCAAGATCTCGGATCGATCGATATTGATATATAAATATCGATCCGAGATCTTGGTATTTTATTTAGTTATTCAGTCAAACCAATGATTCGTTATTGGAGCAGATAGCAACAACCATTTCATCAGACATGCGTATTTTTTATTTTCCAATTTTCATTTCATCCGGGAAAATCCATCCTTTTCTCAACAATGTCTTTGTCATTTGATCCAATAGTGTTCCGTTAGATAGGAACAGATTTAATAAATACTGATAACTCTCGGATAGAGTAATATAACGGAAACGTTCATTCGATTTAAATAATGAACTATTGGTTCTAAGCCATCTCTGGCGATTAATCAACAATTCAAAGTGCTTGTCTTTCTCTTTCAGATTATGGATAAACCAGCTTACCTTGATATATTTAGAAGGATCCTTTTTGGAAATTAAAAGCTCTATCTCTTCATCTGCAAAGAATTCTCGATTTGAAAACACAGAGACAGGGAGCTCAT